TTTTTTATTTTCATAAGGTCCTCTTCACTGTTATTCAAAAGGTCTAATAATGTATGTATATTGGACCTTTTAAGGCAATTATAGACCCTGGGGTGCAATTCTAATTGGTCAATAAAAAAATATTTCAATGCTATTTCGCTTTGATTTTTACTTGGTTTAGCCAATCTATCATGAAAAGTAAAAGGGGGTAAAGTAACTTTGTGTTGGTTTTTTTCTAAATGGAAGTTTTCTTCTTCTGCATGTAAAAAGGGAATAAATAAATCAATCAAATTCCGGGAAGCCTCATGAAGTGCTTCTTTAGGGGTTAAACTTCCATTTGTCCATATTTCGAGAAAAAGTATCTCGTGTTTTTCATTCCCATTCGCATAAGAATGAATACTATGATTGGCATTTCGAACAGGCATGAATACAGCATCTATAGGATAACTTCCGTCTTGAAAGTTGTTTGGCGTTTTTATACGATATCCGCGATGCCTCTCGAGTTGTAATTCAATACAGAAATTAATTGGTTCCGTTAGGTTCGCTATAGGCTGTGTATTATCAACGATTTCCACCGAAGGTGGTAAGATGATGTCTTGAGCAGTTACATATTGGGGACCCTTGACATAAATAGACGCATCACGAGTTCCATAAAGATTACTTTTCAATACAATTTCTTTCAAATTCATTAAAATTTCATGTACAGATTCTTGAATACCCACTATGGTAGAATATTCATGTGGTATTTTCTCAAATTTTGCGCGCGTGATACATGTTCCTTCTATTTCTCCAAGCAAAGCTCTTCGCATCGCAATGCCTATTGTATCGGCTTGGCCTTTCATAAGTGGAGCCAGAATAAAGCGTCCATAATAAAGACGCTTACTGTCTACTCGGGATTCAACACACTTCCACTGCAGTGTCTGAGTAGATATTGTTACTTTCTCGTGAACCATAGTAATATTATTTTGATCAGATCATTGAATTATTTATTTCTCTTGAAATATCTTCAATGTTTATTTTTATACACGTCTTTTTTTAGGGGGTCTACAGCCATTATGTGGCATAGGGGTTACATCTCGTATGAAACTTAATAGTATACCACTTCTACGAATAGCTCTCAATGCCGCATCTCTTCCGAGACCGGGGCCTTTTATCATGACTTCTGCTCGTTGCATACCTTGATCCACTACTGTCCGAATAGCATTTCCTGCTGCGGTTTGAGCGGCAAACGGCGTCCCTCGTCTTGTACCCTTGAATCCACAAGTACCGGCGGAGGACCACGAAATTACCCGCCCCCTTACATCTGTAATAGTCACAATAGTATTGTTGAAACTTGCTTGAACATGAATAACTCCCTTTGGTATTCTACGCGCATTTTTACGTGAACCAATACGTCTATTCTTACGTGAACCAGTTCTTGGTATAGGTTTTGCCATATTTTATCATCTCATAAATATAAGCCAGAGATATATGGATATATCCATTTCATGTCAAAACAGATGCTTTATTTTTTTTTTTTCTTATTTATGTATTTGGTATTTGTACAACATTTGTACGACGGTTCCTTTAGATTTTATTTATAGAGTCCTTTTTATTTTAGAAAGATTATCCTTGTCTTTGTTTATGTCTCGGGTTGGAACAAATTACTATAATTCGTCCCCGCCTACGGATCAGTCGACATTTTTCACAAATTTTACGCACAGAGGCTCTTATTTTCATATTTATCATTCCCTAACTTAATTCTAACTCTCTTTATTGGAAGAAAATAAGTTTCTTGAAATTTTGAACTTCGAATTGTATACCCCAAAAATGAATGTTGAAATTGAAAAAACCATCTAATCGTTGGAATCTTTTTTCGGAGTCTATAAATTATACGTGCGCTGGTTGAATCATAACGACTTGCCTCACTTTTCCTCGATTTCCTCGTCGTATACGTATAAAAAAACTACGTCTAATCGTCCCTGAAACATAACCTAGAATCAGATTTTCATTATCTAAACGAATTCAGAATATACCATTGGGCAGTCATTTCGTAATTAAACCTTCATGAATCCTTTCTTTCATTCTGATTCTGGGTCAAACTCCTTGAGGTATCAACTAATACGGGAGAGGTGATATTAGAAAACCGCCCTCTCTCTTTTTTTTTCACAAATATGAAAGTTCCGCATATAATTCTTATATCAGATATCAGAAGGATTACCATACATAACACAAAATTTCTCCACCGATTCCTTCTAGTCGAGCCTCTTTGTCTGTCATTATACCCCGAGAAGTAGAAAGAATTACAATCCCCATTCCGCCTAAAATTCTAGGAATTCGTTGATAGTTAGAATATATTCGTAGACCGGGTCGACTGATCCGTTTTAAATTTAAAACGGTTTTATACGGTCCTTTCCTATTCCTTCTATGTCGTAGGGTTAAAACCAAAAAATCTTTGTTGTTTTCCTGATGTTTCCGCATGTTTTCAATAAAACCTTCGCGTAAAAGGATTTTAACAATGTTTTCAGTAATGTTAGTAGCTGGTATTCGAACTGTTCTTTTTTTATTCATGTCAGCATTTCGTATAGAGGTTATTATGTCAGCAATAGTGTCTTTATTCATGATAAACTCAGATTATTGTTGTACTCGAATTTTGATATAATCAACATGCTCTTTTTCTTTTTTTTTTTTTTTTTTTTTTTTTTTTTTTTTTTTTTTTTTTTTTTMTTTATTTTGTAGTTATGAATTATTAAAGGCATATACGTGAAACCCAACCAATCTACTAATAATAATAAATCTCAATTTACTAAATAACCTTAATTGATTTCAGTTAAATACTCAGTTAAATACTATAACTATAGTAATTATGTTATGGTCTAATCTTATAATACTTCGGGTGCTAATGAAACTATTTTAGTGAAATTTAACTGTCTCAATTCCCGGGCGATCGCGCCAAAAATTCGAGTTCCTTTTGGATTTCCTTCTTGATCAATAACAACCGCAGCATTGTCATCATATCGTATGATCATACCGTTCTCACGTTTGAGTTCTTTACAAGTACGTACAATTACAGCTCTGATCACTTCTGATCGTTCTAGAGGTGTATTTGGTACTGCTTCCTTGATTACAGCAACAATAACATCACCAATATGAGCATATCGTCGATTACTAGCTCCTATAATTCGAATACACATTAATTCTCGGGCTCCGCTGTTATCCGCTACATTCAAATAGCTTTGGGGTTGAATCATTTTGTTTATCTGTTTTTTCAATCAACACAAAGGGCGAAGTAAAAAAAAAAAGAAATGTTGTTTGTTCAAAACAAAAAAGGAAACCTGCAATTGTTGTTTTTTTTCATCCAAAAAAACTTTTCTTTTGTTTATACATTCCTATCCCGAAATAATGAATTGGGTTCGTATAGGCATTTTTGATGCCGCTATTGAAATAGCCCGTCTGGCTATATTTTCTGCTACTCCGCTCATTTCATAAAGTATTCTACCGGGTTTAACGACAGCTACCCAATATTCGGGAGATCCTTTCCCCGAACCCATACGCGTTTCTGTAGGTCTTACTGTAACTGGTTTGTCTGGAAATATACGTACCCATATTTTTCCACCGCGGCGGGCATTTCGTGTCATTGCTCGTCGACCTGCTTCTATTTGTCGAGATGTGATCCAAGCGGGTTCAAGCGCTTGAAGAGCATATCTACCGAAGCAAATACGATTACCTCGATAAGATATTCCTTTCATTCTTCCTCTATGGTGTTTACGGAATCTAGTTCTTTTGGGGTTATAGTTGATGGTTGTTTATCAATTCCATCTCTACTACAGAACTGGACATGAGAGTTTCTTCTCATCCAGCTCCTCGCGACTGAAACGATTAAAAAATCTATGTATTTAATGAATAATATACTGAAAAAATATACCGACCCATGAGATTTTTTGAAATTTCATCTAATCTATTAGAAATTTCCATATCTTGTTTTGATATATAACTAAACATGGATTCGATCTATAGAGAATTTTTATTTAGAGATACATTTAAAGATAATAGTATAGATCAAAGTAATTTTGTTATGAGGTTATAATGAATCTTTATTTTGTTTTGCTTTTTATTATCATATCGGATCGGCTAAAATTTAGAAATCCAATAAAATCAAAATTTTCGCGGGCGGATATTTACTCTTTCAATATTTCAGTTATAGGATTAGTCTATGACATGACCTTTCAGAATAAATGAATCGGTTTCTGGTTCGTTCCGCCATCCTACCCAATGAATCATTAAGATTCGTTTTCAATGGAATCTTATGTATTCACAGGTTCTATCGTTCCCATCGCTTCTCGGTTAATGGTTAGGTCTAAATTTTACAACGGAGCCCCTAACTAAATTGGATTTGTTCTTGAGTCAATCCTCTCAGTCTTTATTGGCTCAGGGCTCTTTATTCTTTTTCTATGAACAGATTTGTATAATTATGGACCGATCCATATTAATGCTTTATTAAATTTCCCGTTATGAGATGAATCATAGACCTTACATATTGGAATCATATATCATTGATATTTTTTTTCTCTCTTTCTCTCATCCTTCCATTTATCCGCATACTTTTTTTCTTTACAACTCAGAATTAGATTGGTTTTTATTTTTTGTTGTTTGTTTATGCAAAAAATATTTCAGTTGCTACATTGATATGATCAATATATCATATCTCGACCGGTTTTTTATATCCAGATAATGCGAAACGATGAGTTAGTTATTAGTTCTATAATAGTTATTAGTTCATACTATGGGCTGGTCCTTTTTTTTTTAATACTAATCCTAAAAAAACCAACGAGTCACACACTAAGCATAGCAATTATATCAAATGATTAATCGAATTTTTATTCAATCTTATAGAATTGTTCATTTTTTTTTTTTTTTGAGTTAAGAGAAAAAGAATGAAAGAATTTGTCATTTTTTGTTCTATTACTGGATGGGTAGAATAGAACTAAAGATAAGTCAAGTAAAGGACTATTATTCCTCTTCTATAAATATCCAAATTTTGA